TTCCTTTAATAAGTATTTTCTTTTTGAATTTAGATATTATATGGCTCGAATCTTTAGTATTCTCTTTTTTATCACTTGCATATACTATTTAGGCAGAATGCCTTCACCTATTTTTACTAAAAAACTCAAGGAAAAAAAGGAAACCTCGAAGAAAAACAAAAACAAAAACAAAAACAAAAACGAGGAAAATGAGAAAGAAAGCGACCAGGACGAAGAAGGATCTGCCGAAGAGAACCTTTCCTTTGGTTACGAAGACTCTTATCTTAATAGGTATCAAGAACAAGAACTTGGGGAATTAGAAAGTAAAGAATTAGAAAGTAAAGAAGATCAAAATCTTTTTTGGTTTGAAAAACCGCTTGTCACTTTTCTTTTCGACTGTAAACGATGGAATCGTCCATTTCGATATATAAAAAATGATCAATTTGAAAATGCTGTACAAAATGAAATGTCACAATATTTTTTTTATACATGTACAAGTGATGGAAAACAAAGAATATCTTTTACATATCCACCGAGTTTATCAACTTTTTCAGAAATGATAGAACGAACTTTGTACACGACCGAAAAACTATCCCACGAGGATAATTATAATTATTGGGTTTATACTAATGAACAAAAAAAGCACACCTTGAGCAATGAATTAATAAATCGAATAAAAACCCTAGAAAAAAAAACAGGATCCCTTGTTCTAGATGTGCTCGAGAAAAGAATCAGATTATGCAATGATGAAAATGAAATGGAATGCTTGCCTAAAATGTACGATCCTTTTTTAAACGGACCATATCGCGGAAAAATCACAGAATTATATTCAAGTTCAATCAGGGATGATTTAATAACTTCTACAGATGCAGAGGAGTCCATAGTCTGGATAAATAAAATTAACGATCTACTTCTTAATGATTCCAAAGAAAAAGAATTTGAATATCAAGAGAATCTCTTTGATGGAGAATTTTTATCGACAAATATTGGTCATTCCTTAACCTCAATCGGCGAAGTCCCATTTGAACCCCCAACTGATCACAATGATCAAACAATTATAAATCAAAATAATCCATTTTTTTTTCCTGAAATAGAAGAAATCAGAAAAGAGGTTCCTCGATGGTCATACAAATTGACCAACGAGTTAGACTATTTATTAGAAGAAGAAGAAGAAGAAGAAGAAGAAGAAGAAGAAGAAGAAGAAGAAGAAGAAGAAGAAGAAGAAGATGAAGATGAAAAAAAAAAATCACCGGAAAAAAAAGATCATGAAATTCGTTCAAGAAAAGCCAAACGTGTTGTAATTTATACCGATAAGGGGGAAGAAGCGGAAGCGAAAGCGGAAGCGAAAGCGAAAGCGGAAGCGAAAGCGGAAGGGGAAGCGAAAGCGGAAGCGAAAGCGGAAGGGGAAGAGGAAGGGGAAGAGGAAGGGGAAGCGAAAGCGGAAGCGGAAGCGAAAGCGGAAGCGAAAGCGGAAGGGGAAGAGGAAGCGAAAGCGGAAGGGGAAGAGGAAGCGAAAGCGGAAGGGGAAGAGGAAGGGGAAGAGGAAGCGAAAGCGGAAGGGGAAGAGGAAGCGAAAGCGGAAGGGGAAGCGAAAGCGGAAGGGGAAGAGGAAGGGGAAGGGGAAGGGGAAGAGGAAGCGAAAGCGGAAGGGGAAGAGGAAGGGGAAGGGGAAGCGAAAGCGAAAGCGGAAGGGGAAGAGGGAAGGGAAGCGAAAGCGAAAGCGGAAGCGGAAGCGAAAGCGAAAGCGGAAGGGGAAGCGAAAGCGGAAGGGGAAGAGGAAGGGGAAGGGGAAGCGGAAGCGGAAGAGGAAGAGGTGTTTTTAATACGTTACCCACAAAAATCGGATTTTCGTCGGAATCTAATCAAAGGATCCATGCGTGCTCAAAGACGTAAAACAGTTACTTTTGAAATGTTTCAAGCAAATGCGCATTCGCCACTTTTTGTGGATCAAATAGACAAAACATTTTTTTCCCTTTTTGATATCTCCGAAATGATGAATCTCATTTTTAGAGATTTGTTAGGTATAGAATTGAAATTTAAAATTTTTGATTCTGAGGAGGAAGAGACAAGAGAGGACGAAGACAAGGAAAAAAGAGAGGACGAAGACAAGGAAAAAATAGAGGACGAAGCCGACGAAATAGAGAAAAATGAACGTATAAAAATATCAGAAACTTGGGATAGCAATAAATTTGCTCAAGCAATAAGGGGTTCGATGTTAGTAACCCAATCGACTCTTAGAAAACACATTGTATTGCCTTCATTGATAATAGCTAAAAATGTCGGCCGTATCTTATTATTTCAATCCCCCGAGTGGTACGAGGATTGGAAAGATTGGAATAGAGAAATGTATGTTAAATGCACTTATAATGGTGTTCAATTATCAGAAGAAGAATTTCCACAAGATTGGTTAACAGATGGTATTCAGATAAAAATTCTATTTCCTTTCCGTCTGAAACCTTGGCGAAAATCTAAAGTACGATCCCATACAATGAAAAAAAAAGGGAAAAAAGGCAATTTTTGTTTTTTAACAGTCTGGGGAAGAGAAACGGAATTCCCTTTCGGTTCTCCTCGAGAACAACCTTCTTTTTTTGAACCTATTTCAAAAGAGCTAAAAAAAAAAATTAGAAAAGTGGAAAAAACATTTTCTCTTTCCCTTTCTCTAGTTCTAAGAGTTTTAAAAAAAACAAAAAAAAGGTTTTTAAAGATTTTAAAAGAAAAAACAAGATGGGTTAGAAAAATGGTTCTAGTTATAAAACGAATACTTGAAAAAATAAACCTAATTTTCTTATTTGGATTCGGGAAAGTAAAAATATATGAATCAAACAAAAATGGAAAAGATTCTATAATCAGTAATCAAATGACCGACGAATCAATCATTCGAATTCGATCCACAAATTGGACAAAACATTCACTTATAGAAAAAAAAATAAAAGATCTTGCTGATAGAACAACTACAATCAGGAATCAAATAGAACAAATCGCAAAAGACAATGAAAAAATAGTTCTAACTCCAGATATAAGTATTAGCCCTAACAAGACAAATTGTGCTGATAAAAATTCAGAATTGCAAAAACATATTTGGCAAATATTCAAAAGAAAGAGTACCCGATTAATACGTAAATTATACTACTTTCTCAAATATTTTATTGAGAGAATATACAGCGATATCCTTATATGTACCATTAACATTCTTAGAACCAATGCACAACTTTTCCTTGAATCAACAAAAAAAATGATTAATAAATTCTTTTACCGCGAGGAAACAAATCAAAAAGGGATTGATCAAACAAATAAAAATACAATTCACTTTATTTCGACAATGAAAAAGTCGCTTTCTAATATTAATAATAAGAATTCAAACATTTATTGTGACTTATCCTCTTTGTCACAAGCATATGTATTTTATACATTATCACAACTTCAAGTTAATAACAAGTATTACTTGAAATCTGTACTTCAATATCACGGGATCGATCTTTTTCTTAAAGATAGAATCAAGGATTATTGTGGGACACGAGGACTATTTGATTCCAAACCAAAGCATAAAAAAGTTTATAAGTCTGGAATGAATGAATGGAAAAACTGGTTAAAGAGTCATTATCAATACAATTTATCTCAAACTCAATGGTCTACATTAGTACCACAAAAATGGAGAAATAGAGTCAAGCAACGTTGTACAACTCAAAAAAAAGACTCAAAAATATTGGATTCATATAAAAAAAACCAATTAATTCATTACGTGAAACAAAGACCATGGGCAGGACAAAAAGAAAAATTAAAAAAAAACTACAAATATGATCTTCTAGCACATAAATATATGAATTATGAGGATGGAGGGGACTCATATATTTATTATGCATCACTATTACAAGTAAACAGAGACAAAAAAATTCCATATAATTTCAATACACAGAAACCCGATTATGTACTAGTAGATATAGATCTTAGTGATTATCTAGGAAAAAAATCTAGAGAAAAAAATCTGGATAGAAAATACTTTGATTGTAGAATTCTCCGGTTTCGTTTTAGAAAAAATATCGATATTTATACCTGGACTAATATGCATATTGGTACCAAGATTAATAAAAATACTAAAGCTGGAACTAATAATTATCAAAAAATTTATAATAAAGATATTTATCCTCTCGCGATTCATCAAAAAACAAAACTATCCAATAAAAGAGAAAAACTTTTTGATTGGATGGGAATGAATAAAGAAAGGCTATATCGTCCCATATCAAATCTGGAATCTTGGTTCTTCCCAGAACTTGGACTACTTTATGATGCGTATAAGCTTAAACCATGGATTATACCAATCCAATTTCTTCTTTTAAACATTCATGGAAATAAAGGTATTAGTCAAAATGAGAACATCAACGGAAATCAAAAAAAGGATCTTAATCTACGATCTAATAAAAAAGAATATCTTGAATCAGAGAATGGGAACCAACAAGAAAAAAAACAAAAGCTAAACCAAAAAGATCTTGGATCAGATACACAACAAGATACACAAAAACAAAAGAAAAAAGAAGATGAGAAAAAAGAAGATGAGAAAAAAGAAGATGAGAAAAAAGAAGATGAGAAAAAAGAAGATGAGAAAAAAGAAGATGTTGAAAAAAATGACACAGGATCAACCAAACGTAGAAAGAAAAAAAAATTTAAGAGTAAGAAAGAAGCAGAACTAGAATTATTCCTGAAAAAATTTTTCCTTTTCCAACTAAAATGGGATGATTCTTGGAGTCTAAGAATGCTCAACAATATCAGGGTAAATTGTTTAATACTTAGACTGACAAATTTTAAGGAAATTGCTATATCCTCAATTCAAAGAGGAGAGCTGCGTCTAGACGAAATGTTTATTCAAAATCAAAAGGATATTACAGAATTGATAAAAGGGGGACTATTTTTTATTGAGCCGTTTCGTCTCTATATAAAATGGGATGAAGAATTTATTATATATCAAACCCTAGGTATTTCATTGGTCAGTAAGAGTAAACAACAAACTGAAACTGATAGAAGAAATATAAAAGAAAAATATCTTGATAAGAGTCCTTTTGAGAAATCCATTTCACAACATAGCACTATGCTTGTGAGTGAGGATGAAGATCAAAATAATTATGATTTATTTGTTCCTGAAAATATTCTATCTACTAGACGTCGTAGAGAGTTTAGAATTCTAATTTGTTTCAATTCCTGGAAGAGGAATGTTGCAGACGTAGATAGAAATCTAATATTTTTCAATGAAAACAACATAAGGAACTGTGGACAGTCTTTGAAAAAGGACAAACATTTTAACACAAATACAAATAAAAACAAACTCATTAATTTTAAATTGTTTCTTTGGCCCAATTATCGATTAGAAGATTTAGCTTGTATGAATCGGTATTGGTTTGATACCAATAATGGGAGTCGTTTCAGTATGTTAAGAATACAGATGTATCCACAATTCAGAATTAATTGATAGATAGTATATTTAAATAGTATATTATTTATTATTTATTTATATTAAATAAATAAATATTAAATAAATAATAAATATAAACAAAATATAAACAAATAAATAAATAATAAATATAAACAAAATATAAACAAATAAATAAATAAATATAAATAATAAATATAAATAATAAATATATAATAATAAATATAAATATATAAATAAATATATATATATATATATAAAATAAATAAGCATATATATATATAAAATATAAAAAATATATAATTATAATATAAAACAAGTATATATATAAAAATAAGTATATATATATATATATATTATAAGTATATATATATTAATTTATTATATATATTAATTATATATATTAATATTAAGTATATTAATATTAAGTTATTAAAAATCATAGTGTAATATAATAAAATTATGACATAGTGTAGTGTGTAGTGCGTGAGTGAGACATTCGATATACGAAGGCCAAAAGATATACACATATGTTGGGTTACATTATGATACATGATACTGAATTTAATGGCTTATCAACTGAATCTAGCAATGAATCAGCAAAATCTTCTTAGGTACAATACAAAGAAATCATTCCCTTTGGTGAGTGCAGAAATATATCTTTCTATCCAAATCAAATTAATAAATCAAAAAAACTCAAATTTGATTTGGATAGAAAAAATCGTATATATAAGAGTAAGAGGAAACCATTTTTGTGTCTACCAGGAAATGACCGACATTATTATTTCTGATCAGTAAAATAAAAAAAAAAAAAATGAAAAAAAAAATGGTCAAAAATTCATTTATTTCACAAGAAGAAGAAAACAAGGGGTCTGTCGAATTTCAAGTATTTAATTTCACCAAAAAAATACGGAGACTTACTTCACATTTTGAATTGCATAAAAAAGATTTTTCATCTCAGAGGGGTTTACAAATAATTCTGGGAAAACGGCAACGGCTGCTGGCATATTTGTCAAAGAAAAATGTAGTACGTTATAAGAAATTAATTGGTCAGTTGGGTATTCGGGAGCAAAAAACTCGTTAATTCGAAGATTCGTTTGAAATTATTATTCTTTTTTTTTTAGATTTTTACATTTTTTTTGGTTTGATAAACCTGGTTTTGAAAAATTCATAGAATAATGAATCGGGGAAAAAAGATATGACTGTACCGGCTACAAGAAAAGATTTTATGATAGTCAATATGGGTCCTCACCACCCATCAATGCACGGTGTTCTTCGACTAATTGTTACTCTCGATGGTGAAGATGTTATTGACTGTGAACCCATACTCGGTTATTTACACCGAGGAATGGAAAAAATTGCGGAAAACCGAACAATTGTACAATATTTGCCTTATGTAACACGTTGGGATTATCTAGCTACTATGTTCACAGAAGCAATAACAGTAAATGCGCCAGAACAGTTGGGAAATATTCAAGTGCCTCAAAGAGCCAGCTATATCAGAGTAATTATGCTAGAACTGAGTCGTATAGCTTCTCATTTGTTATGGCTTGGACCTTTTATGGCAGATATTGGCGCACAGACTCCTTTTTTCTATATTTTCCGAGAGAGGGAATTGATATATGATCTATTTGAAGCTGCCACAGGTATGCGAATGATGCATAATTATTTCCGTATCGGAGGAGTAGCTGCTGATTTACCTCATGGCTGGATAGATAAATGTTTGGATTTTTGCGATTATTTTTTAATAGGAGTTGAGGAATATCAAAAACTTATTACGCTAAATCCCATTTTTTTGGAACGAGTTGAAGGAGTAGGCGTTATTGGGGGAGAGGAAGCAATAAATTGGGGCTTATCGGGACCAATGTTACGGGCTTCCGGAATCCAATGGGATCTTCGTAAAGTTGATCAATATGAGTGTTACAATGAATTCGATTGGGAAGTCCAATGGCAAAAAGAAGGAGACTCATTAGCTCGTTATTTAGTACGAATCAGCGAAATGACGGAATCCATAAAAATTATTCAACAGGCTCTAGAAGGAATTCCGGGGGGACCCTATGAAAATTTAGAAGTCCGACGCTTTGATAGAGCAAAAGATTCCGAATGGAATGATTTTGAATATAGATTCATTAGTAAAAAACCTTCACCCAATTTTGAATTGTCAAAACAAGAACTTTACGTCAGAGTAGAAGCTCCAAAAGGAGAATTAGGCATTTTTCTGATAGGAGATCGGAGTGTTTTCCCCTGGAGATGGAAAATTCGTCCGCCAGGTTTCATCAATTTGCAAATTTTGCCTCAGCTAGTTAAAAGAATGAAATTGGCTGATATCATGACGATACTAGGTAGTATAGATATTATTATGGGAGAAGTAGATCGTTGAAATGATGATAATTGATATAACAGAAGTACAAACTATCAATTCTTTTTCTGGATCGGAATTCTTAAAAGAGGTTTATGAACTTATATGGCTCTTTGTCCCTGTTTTTATCCTTATATTTTGGATCATAATAGGTGTACTAATAATTGTGTGGTTAGAAAGAGAAATATCCGCAGGGATACAACAACGTATTGGGCCTGAATATGCCGGTCCATTAGGAATTCTTCAAGCTTTAGCGGATGGAACCAAACTACTTTTTAAAGAGGATCTCCTACCGTCCCGAGGGGATAGTCGTTTGTTCAGTGCCGGGCCAACAATAGCGGTCATACCTATTTTACTAAGTTATTTAGTAATTCCTTTTGGGTATCACCTTGTTCTAGCCGATCTTAGTATAGGTGTTTTTTTATGGATCGCCATTTCAAGTATTGCTCCTATTGGACTTCTTATGTCAGGATATGGGTCGAATAATAAATATTCTTTTTCGGGTGGTCTACGAGCTGCTGCTCAATCCATTAGTTATGAAATACCATTAACTCCATGTGTGTTATCAATATCTCTACGTGTGATTCGTTAAAACATTAACTTTTCCTTATTTTTAGGAAAGGGATTAAATGTATTGAATAGATATAGTTATTTTTTTATTCATCATTCAGATTTAGATTTAGATCAATGGGTTAAACTAGATAGTCATATGAGTGAAACAAAACAGCTTATAAATTCGCAGTAAGAAAATTCATTCTCATTCTCTATGTACAAGAGTAAAGCGGAAGTAAACATAAGCAGTGTAAACTGTTTACCCCAAGGTTGAAATTGCTTGATTAGTCTTCATGTCTTGAAGCGGGTACATAGGATCAACTGTATGGAGTTTCAACTATAGTCTCGTACGTATTACCATATAAAAGATCAATCAAAAATGAGTGGACAAGTAAAGTAGGAACACCAAGATACACAAAAGATTAGTAATAGAGATAATGTAAAGTCTCAAAAGAGGCATTTATGCATAAAATGAATCAAAATAAGGGCTTTAAGTTGGTAGAAATGATAAAGCAGTACTTCCTTATAGGATTCCGATCTAGAGTATGCTCCTATTCACTGATTAAAGAAATGACTATCAAGAACGAATTAATCCTCTTTTTTCAAAGTACCCTTCTTTCTTCTGAGAAACAAGAACAGGAACAAAAGAAACAGAGTGCAATATCAATACAATATATAGAATGGAAAAATAACTAAATAATAAAATATCTTTAGTTATTCTTTCTTTACTGTATCCATACATATGCAATTCTTATAAAAATTCATGAATTAGTGGCTAATTCTTTCTTTTTCATAATATAATAAAAAAATGGGTTGAACTGTCTTGTCTTCTTGTCTATTGACAAAAATGAGTATTTTATTGAAGTAATAAATTATTACTGAACGAAGAAAATTTCTTTTTTTTAAGAGAATGAGATCCATTCGGAAGCGCTTTTTCTAGCAAACAGAATTACCTCGGTCTAATTTTGGACTCTCCAATCTATCTTTATTCTATTTATTCCCGAATAGATAATTAATGTTAATACCGAACTAGTCCTTATATTTTTTGTGGCCGTAGAGGAGCCGTATGAAACTGAGGTTTCATGTACGGTTCTGGAATAGCGACGGAAACAGTGATGTTATCGCCGACTATAATTATCTAACAGTTCAAGTACAGTTGATATAGTTGAGGCACAGGCAAAATATGGTTTTTGGGGGTGGAATCTGTGGCGTCAGCCTATAGGATTTATAGTTTTTTTAATTTCTTCTCTAGCAGAATGTGAGAGATTACCTTTTGATTTACCAGAAGCAGAGGAGGAATTAGTAGCAGGTTATCAAACCGAATATTCAGGTATCAAATATGGTTTGTTTTACGTTGCTTCTTACCTAAATTTATTAGTTTCTTCATTATTTGTAACAGTTCTTTACTTAGGTGGGTGGAACTTCTCTCTTCCGTACATATTTTTTCCTGAACTTTTCGGAATAAAAAAAATGGGGGGGATCCTTGGAATGACAATTGGTATCTTTATTACATTAGCTAAAGCCTATTTGTTCCTGTTTATTCCTATCACAACAAGATGGACTTTGCCTAGGATGAGAATGGACCAACTATTAAATCTTGGGTGGAAATTTCTTTTACCTATTTCTCTAGGTAATCTATTATTGACAACTTCTTCCCAACTTGTTTCACTATAAATATAAATAACAGAATGCAATAACGCTATTCTAGATTCACAACCTCTCTCAAACAAGAGAAAGAAATATTAATTTCTTTATTTCATGGATATATACGATATGTTTCCTATGGTGACTGGATTTATGAATTATGGTCAACAAACAGTACGAGCTGCAAGGTATATCGGTCAAGGTTTTATGATTACCTTATCCCACACAAATCGTTTACCCGTAACTATTCAATATCCTTATGAAAAATCAATCACATCAGAGCGTTTTCGGGGTCGAATCCATTTTGAATTCGATAAATGTATTGCTTGTGAAGTATGTGTTCGTGTATGCCCTATAGATCTACCCGTTGTAGATTGGAGATTGGAAGCAGATATTAAGAAGAAACAATTGCTTAATTATAGTATTGATTTTGGGGTCTGTATATTTTGTGGTAACTGTGTCGAGTATTGTCCAACAAACTGTTTATCAATGACTGAAGAATATGAACTTTCCACTTATGATCGCCACGAATTGAATTATAATCAAATTGCATTGGGTCGGTTACCAATATCAATAATAGGAGATTGCACAATTCAAACAATTATGAATTCAACTCAAATCAACAAAATAGACAAGGATAAACCTCTTCATTCAAGGACGATTACCAATTAGTAAGATTCTTCTTTTGATATATATTTGATATAATAAAATAATGATATAATAAAATTAAAAATAAATATATCTACATTAATCCACTACATAAATTCACACTACATTAAGATTTAATTCAATTAGGGATGTAGCATATACAAGAAAAAATAAATAGGGTAACCTTTTTTCCTGGATTATTCAAAAAGGTCATAAAAATTTTCAACTTATCTATATTTTATACATTATACATAATGGATTTAACTGGACCAATACATGATATTCTTGTAGTATTTCTCGGATCAGCTCTTATATTAGGGGGCCTAGGAGTAGTTTTACTTACCAATCCAGTTTATTCTGCTTTTTCCTTGGGATTGGTTCTCGTTTGTATATCCTTATTCTATATTCTATTGAACTCCTATTTTGTAGCTGCTGCACAGCTCCTTATTTATGTGGGAGCTATAAATGTCTTAATAATATTTGCTGTGATGTTCATGAAGGGTTCAGAATATTCCAATGATTTCTATCTTTGGACCGTGGGAGATGGAGTCACTTCGCTGGTTTGTACAAGTATTCTTTTTTCACTAATTACTACTATCCAAAATACATCATGGTATGGGATTATTTGGACCACAAAATCAAACCACATTATGGAGCAGGACCTTATAAGTAATGTTCAACAAATTGGGATTCATTTATCAACAGATTTTTTTCTTCCATTTGAACTCGTTTCTATAATTCTTTTAGTTGCCTTGATAGGTGCAATTACTATGGCTCGTCAATAAAATAATAATTAGTATTATATAATAAATACTTAAATATAATAAATACTTAAATACTAAATACTTAGTATTAATATAATAAAATACCTAAGATTAACACTCCAAAAAAAAGAGGTCTTTTTTTTGTCATGTATTATTGTTAGGATATTTATTTCCCTTCAAATATATTTTGATATTTATAGTTCATATACGAATGATATAAATATAAGAGACCCGTATATAAAAAGTATTCCAAGGTATTTGATTCTACCTTTTCTTCTATCTATTCTATCGCGAATGCTTTCTTTTGTTCTGGATTTTGTCCTGGAATTATGACTTTCTGAAATTATTATTTTAGAAAAAACTTAAAGCAGTTGAATTGTTTGTTGAAGTCAATTGAGATTGATAAGGAGTTAGTCAATGATGTTTGAACATGTACTTTTTTTGAGTGCATATTTGTTTTCTATCGGTATTTATGGATTGATCACAAGTCGAAGCATGGTTAGAGCACTTATGTGTCTTGAGCTTATACTAAATTCGGTTAATATTAATCTTGTCACGTTTTCTGATTTATTTGATAATCGACAATTAAAAGGAGACATTTTCTCGATTTTTGTTATAGCTATTGCGGCGGCTGAAGCAGCTATTGGTCTAGCTATTGTTGCGTCGATCTATCGTAACAGAAAATCAACACGTATTAATCAATCGAATTTGTTGAATAAATAGTCCTTGTCCTTGAATAAATAGTCCTTGTCCTAGTGATATAACTAAATTGTAATCAATAATTATATACATATAATTTAATACTTATAAATAGAATAAAATGAAATAAAAATACATATAATATACTAATTACATATACCAAGATTTACATATACCAAAATAATAAAAAAATACATATATACAAACAAACTATATATTTATCATGTCATGTATAGTTATATAATATGCGTGTGTAATATTACTAAGTTAAGTGTGATAATATATATATAATGATATAATGGATAATAAAAAAACTGAATTTAATAATAATATATGTATAATTTATTGATATATTAATATATACATTGAATATGAATTGAATGAAACTAAAACAGAAAAACAAACAAAATAACATAAGAATAAAAATATAAAATCATAAAAAAAAAATATTAAGATACGCCTTATCACAAAACTTTACCTAATCTATAATTTATTTTATGAATGATTGATTTTATTTGTATATTTATTTGTATAATATAATATTGAACTTGTATAATATAATACCATAATAACTATAATATTATATTATAGTTATTATAGTTTATAATAAATAGTTTATAATAAAATATAATCAATTAGTACTAACATAATTAATATTATTTGATTTTATTTATTTGATTTTATCAAGTTATATTCCCCGGTTTCTATAGTTTGATTTTTATAGTTTTATTAGTACTAGTTAGTATTAGCATGTAACATGGACAATTCATATCACTATGTTTGGTGAAATAGAAATCAAAGTCTCTTGGCCTTTTTCTCATCTCATAAACAGATCCAGAAATATATAGATTCTAAAAAAAATTCTGGAAATCACTGATTCGTCTGGTGTCTACAATATATGGATTTATTTACTATTGATTTTACTAGAACCAGATCGAAAATTTTTATGTTCAAAACGGAAGCTTATAGATCCAATGTCACATTCAGTAAAGATTTATGATACATGTATAGGGTGTACTCAATGTGTACGGGCCTGCCCTACAGATGTTTTGGAAATGATACCTTGGCCGGGATGTAAAGCTAAGCAAATTGCCTCCGCTCCAAGAACCGAGGACTGTGTAGGTTGTAAGAGATGTGAATCCGCTTGTCCAACAGATTTTTTGAGTGTCCGTGTTTATTTATGGCATGAAACAACTCGCAGTATGGCCCTAGCTTACTGATACGTTATAAAAAAATCCACTTGAATCATTTGATTCCTCTTTACTGACAAAAACCCGTACTCATATTTTTTTATTTAATTCTGAGCACGGGTTTTTATGGTCAAAGCGTATCTTGTCTTTATCACGAGTTATTTTCCTTGGTTAACAATAATTATTGTTTTTCCGATATTTGCGGGCTCTTCTCTTTTTTTTCTCCCGCATAGGGGAAATAAGGTAGTTCGATGGTATACTATAAGTATATGCTTGTTGGAACTCCTTATAACGACCTATGCATTCTGTTATCATTTTCAATTGGATGATCCGTTAATCCAATTAGAAGAGGATTTTAAATGGATAAATATTTTTGATTTTCACTGGAGAGTGGGAATCGATGGACTTTCCATAGGACCTATTTTATTGACAGGATTTATCACTACTTTAGCTACTTTAGCGGCTTGGCCAGTTACTCGAGATTCGCGATTGTTTCATTTCCTGATGTTAGCAATGTACAGTGGTCAAATAGGATCATTTTCTTCTCGAGATCTTTTACTTTTTTTTATGATGTGGGAGTTAGAATTAATTCCCGTTTATTTACTTTTATCCAAGTGGGGAGGGAAAAAACGTCTGTACTCGGCTACAAAGTTTATTTTATATACTGCCGGGGGTTCCGTTTTTCTTTTAATAGGAGTTCTGGGTATGGGTTTATATTGTTCCAATGAACCAACATTAAATTTTGAAACATTAGCTAATCAATCGTATCCCGTAGCATTGGAAATAATATTATATTTTGGCTTCCTTATTGCTTATGCTGTCAAATCACCGATTATACCCCTACATACATGGTTACCAGATACCCACGGGGAAGCACATTACAGTACATGTATGCTTCTAGCCGGAATCTTATTAAAAATGGGAGCATACGGATTGATTCGGATCAATATGGAATTTTTATCCCATGCTCATTCCATATTTTCACCATGGTTGGTAATGGTGGGAACAATACAAATAATTTATGCCGCTTCAACCTCTCTCGGTCAACGCAACTTAAAAAAGAGAATAGCCTATTCTTCCGTATCTCACATGGGTTTCACAATTATAGGAATTGGTTCGATAACCAACACAGGACTTAATGGAGCTATTTTACAATTACTCTCTCATGGATTTATTGGTGCTGCCCTTTTTTTCTTGGGGGGAACGGGTTGTGATAGAATACGTCTTGTTTATCTTGATGAAATGGGAGGGATATCTATTCCAATGCCAAAAATCTTTACTATGTTCAGTAGTTTCTCAATGGCTTCTCTTGCATTGCCAGGAATGAGTGGTTTTGTTGCGGAATCAGTAGTATTTTTTGGAATAATTACCAGTCCAAAATATCTTTTAATACCAAAAATACTAATTACTTTTGTAATGGCAATTGGAATGATATTAACACCTATTTATTCATTATCTATGTCACGCCAGATGTTCTATGGATACAAGTTATTCAATCTTCCAAACTCTTTTTTTGTAGATTCTGGACCACGAGAGCTGTTTGTTTTGATCTGTATCTTTATACCTGTAATAGCGATTGGTATTTATCCTGATTTGGTTATTTCATTATCAGTTGACAAGGTACAAGCTATTCTATCTAATTATTACGATAGATAGTCTTCATGAATAAAACAGAAAGTCATTATATTATGTTATGGGAAGTGAATTAGAATTGTAATGGGATGCATTACATCCCAAGTTTTTTGAGAACCGTTTAACTCAAAAATGAGTTAAACGGTTCTCAAAAAACTTACACAAAACTTTTTTTATCTGTGGGACAAATTTGTTTATTTATTCTTCAATAAGTTTATTCAATTAGATGCTAAATTAAATTAGTATCTAAGTTAATATGAATGAACCATAACTATGCAATCCTATTCCTAATAGATTAACCCCAAAATAGCATATCCAAATTATCAGAAATCCTATAGAAGCCACAATTGCCGAATTCGCACCTTGCCAACTTTTGGTTGTTCTAGTATGTGAATAAATCGCGTATATGGTCCAGGTAATAAATGCCCAAGTTTCTTTAGGATCCCAATTCCAATAGGATCCCCATGCCTCATTAGCCCATACTGCTCCAGAGAGAATACCTATAGTTAAAAAAGTAAATCCTAGACTAATAACACGAGAACTCCAATAATCCAACCTTTGTATCAATTGATATTTGTAATAATTTTTAAAAGAAGAAAAAGAAGTATTTTGTAAAACATTTCTGTTTTCATTCAAGTATTCGATCTCACCAAAGAAAAATGACTTAATAAATAAATTCTTGTTTTTACAAAAACTTTCGATATTTTTTCGAAATGTAATGACTAGAAGAGCAATTGAAAATAAGGATCCAACTAAGAGGGCTGCATAACTCAATAACATCATACTTACATGCATTATTAACCAATGGGACCGTAGAGCAGGTACTAATATTGCGGATTGGTGCATTTCAGTTGAAAGACCCGAAGTGGCAAAGCCTTGAGTAAAAATAGCACTTGGTGTGGTTATTGCGCTTAAATCGTTTTTATTTTTATGATTCCATATTTTAGGGATCATATGAATTATAGCGAAACTCCACGAAAGGAACATTAATGATTCGTATAAATTACTTAATGGGAAATGTCCCGAATAAATCCAACGAATAACTAATAATCCTGTTATCGACAAAAAAGTAGCTATCATCCCCTTTTCCAACGAATCACATAATCCTACGATTTCGTGGACTAAAAAAGTCATCAAATGAATCGTAATTACAATTGAAATGATCGAAAAAGAGATATGATTTAATATATGTTCTAAAGTTACAAATATCATAAAAAGGAGTCCAATTACAGAATTCAAATCAGGAATTAAATAAATTATAGGATCTATAATGTTATTTTTAGAGGATGCCGCCACTCGGACTCGAACCGAGATGCTCTAGCACTGCTTCCTAAGAGCAGCGTGTCTACCGATTTCACCATGGCGGCTTGCTTGAAATAATAATAGCTCATTCATCTTGAATCGTCGAGATTCAGGGATTTAATGTAATATTGTTTACATTGAAATTAATTATAATTTTTGAAATATTTACATATTACATAACTCAGTATTGTCAAATTGTATTACTAATTGTATTCCTTGTTGTGTATAATATTTATGGGAAAATTTACCAAACAAATCAATTAGGTATTGGACTAGACATATAACAAAAAAGAGTTGGAATCTCTATTATAATTGTACTTTTCACAAAAAAAAATGATATTTTAAAATAAATGCACTTTTTTTTGAAAAATTAGTTGCGGTAAGTAAAAATTGCCATCTCACAAAATTCAAATTATGGCATAATGAAAAAAAAAATGAAACTTCGTATATTATTTTTCTATTTTTTCTTTTAATAAATTAAAAGAAAAAATAGAAAAATAATATAATAGTTAAAACCAGTATAGTTATAGTAGACAGAGAAAATCTTCTTCTACATACCACAACAGTTAGTTCTAGCTCATATTGAATTGAAGAATTTAAAACAAAACACAAATTAATTTAATGCGACTCGTTTGGCTTATAACTTATAAAATAAATAAAAGTTTTAATTATTTAAACTATGTCAATTAAGATTAGTCCAAGGCCTTATTACTTGTTTGTCGCACAAAAAAACTTTTTGAATCTCCTGTGGATACTGATTTAGCTAAAGAAAAAGCCTTTAGCGCAGCCAAATATCCTTTTTTCTTCCAAACACTTTTACGAATACGTTTTTTTGACATAGAAGTACGTTTTTTTGGAACTGCCATTTTAAAAAAAAAAGAGTTAGTCATTTTTATCATTGGATGTGAAAGACATGTATTGTTCAAAAAGAATCGGCCCTTTTTCATTATTTATTATCTATACTTTACTTAACTTATTACATTTACATAGATAACGATGTCTTAGATAACAATGTTTCATAACATACAAAAATAGTTTCTTACCCCAAAAAATATATTGTATTGATTTGTTATCTTTATTTTATAGCCCCATTTGAATCTGTGTTTACGGTATCTATTACCACTAAAAAGAAATTGATTGCCATTCACCATTCAGAAAGAACAAAAAAGTTTCCAACTCATATTTGATTTTAGTCTGATATTTTTATAACACATTTAATAAATAAAATAATAAATAAAAAGTATTAAGACTCTTTCCCATCTCCTTATATAAATAATAAATAATTTAATATAATATAAAATATTAATTAATATAATATAAAATATTAATTAATATAATATAAAATGTTAAAATATAATATAAAATATTAAATAATTAAAAATAATTAAAATTTGATTTTCTATTAATTAATTTGATCATGATCAATTTCAGAGTGCCTATTCATAATTTAAATAAAACTACTATAGTTAGTCTCTTAAACAAGACATTACCAGATAAAGGTAATTCTAGTAATATCTTGTTTCAGTTCTACGTCAAAAAATATTGTAGGATTCTATTTATGATAAGCATAAGTTTTATTATTGAATTTGGATTCAATCAATCAGTTCTACAATGAATTAGATAATTACTTTAAACATTTTAACTATATAATAAAGTTCCTTTTGAATTCTGTTATTAGCTGATACTGGTTCATATCTGAACCAAGTCTTTACTGCTGGGGGAACCTTTTTTTACTATACTACTATATGGTTATAAACCATTAAAACGGTAAAATAATTAAAAATTTCATATTTGGATCTTAATTTTAATAAAAATTTATCTTTAGCAAATAACCAGGTAATAACTTTTACCTAGTTATTTGGTCATATCATTCATTTGATTAAACGAATTGGAACTTTTTTAATTATTTATAAAAATATATGGGAAAAATAAGATCAATTAAGAATTAAAATCTTTGAGTTTTTCATAATTTTTTTGCTGATTTCTTTTCTTCGTGTTCTTTCCGAAATAGATAAGAGTTGGTGCATCGGAAACAATTACAATTAAATTAATAAGAAAAAATTTTGAATTTGCTTTCTTATGGAACATACATATCAATATGCATGGATAATACCTTTCCTTCCACTCCCTGTTACTATATCAATAGGATTTGGACTTCTACTTGTTCCAACAGCAACAAAAAATATTCGCCGTATGTGGGCTTTTCCTAGTGTTTTACTGTTAAGCATAGCTGTGGTTTTTTCGGCCAATCTGTCTATTCAACAAATAAATGGAAGTTTCATTTATCAATATCTATGGTCTTGGACCATCAATAATGATTTTTCCTTGGAGTTCGGATACTTTATTGATCCGCTTACTTCTATAATGTTAATATTAATCACTACGGTTGGAATTATGGTTCTTATTTATAGTGACAATTATATGTCTCATGATCAAGGATATTTGAGATTTTTTGCTTATATGAGTTTTTCCAATGCTTCAATGTTGGGATTAGTTACTAGTTCAAATTTGATACAAATTTATATTTTTTGGGAATTGGTAGGAATGTGTTCATACTTATTAATAGGTTTTTGGTTCACACGACCAATTGTAGCAAGTGCTTGCCAAAAAGCTTTTGTAACCAATCGTGTAGGGGATTTTGGTTTGTTATTAGGAATCTTAGGTTTTTATTGGATAACAGGAAGTTTAGAATTTCGGAATTTGTTCGAAACATTTAATAAGTTGATTCATAATAATGAGGTTAATTCCTTATTTGCTACTCTGTGTGCCTTCCTATTATTCCTCGGTGCAGTTGCTAAATCCGCACAATTCCCCCTTCACGTATGGTTACCTGATGCCATGGAGGGACCGACTCCTATTTCGGCTCTTATACATGCCGCTACTATGGTAGCAGCGGGAATTTTTCTTGTGGCTCGGCTTCTTCCTCTTTTCACAGGCATACCTTACATAATGAATCTCATTTCTTTGATAGGTGTAATAACACTACTATTAGGAGCTACCTTGGCTCTTGCTCAAAGAGACATTAAAAGAAGTTTAGCTTATTCTACAATGTCTCAATTGGGTTACATTATGTTAGCCTTAGGGCTAGGTTCTTATCGAGCTGCTTTATTTCATTTGATCACTCATGCCTATTCTAAAGCATTATTGTTTTTGGGATCCGGATCTATTATTCATTCAATGGAACCCCTTGTCGGATATTCACCCGATAAAAGTCAGAATATGGTTCTTATGGGCGGTTTAACAAGATATGTTCCAATTACAAGAACTACGTTTTTATTAGGTACACTTTCTCTTTGTGGTATTCCACCTCTTGCTTGTTTTTGGTCCAAAGATGAAATTCTTAGTGAAAGTTGGTTGTATTCACCAATTTTCGCAGTAATAGCTTGTTTTACAACAGGACTAACTGCATTTTATATGTTTCGGGTGTATTTACTTACCGTTGAAGGTTATTTACATGTTCATTTTCAAAATTACAGTGGAACTCAAAATAGCTCATTTTATTCAATATCTTTATGGGGAAAAGAAGCACCTAACAAAAAAAATTTACTTTTGCCGACGACGACAATGAATAATAATAATGAAAGCGTTTATTTTTTTTCTAAAAATACATATCAATTTGATGGGAATGAAATAAATCGGATGCGATACTTTACTACTCGTTTTTTGAAAAAATATACTTATATGTATCCCCACGAATCGGACAATACTATGTTATTTCCTTTGCTTATATTGGTAGTATTTACTTTGTTTGTTGGATTCATAGGAATTGCTTTCGGCCAAGGGGAAAAGGATTTTGATCTATTATCAAAATGGTTGGCTCCGTCGAAAAATCTTTTACATCCAAATTTGGACTATTCTATAGACTGGTATGAATTTTTGACAAATGCATTTTTTTCAGTAAGTATAGCTTTTTTTGGAATATTTGTAGCATCCATTTTTTATGGGTCTGCTTATTCATCTTTCAAAAATTTGTACTTAATCAATTCATTTGTTAAAATAGGTCCTAAAAGAGTTTTTTTAGACAAAATAGTAAATGTTGTATACAATTGGTCGTATAATCGTGGTTATATAGATCTTTTCTACACAAGGGCCGTAACCCGGAGTATAAGAGGATTTGCTAAACTAACTCATTTTTTTGATAGATGCATAATTGATGGAATTACAAACAGTGTTGGGGTTATAAGTTTCTTTGCGGGTGAAGGAATTAAATATTTAGTAGGGGGTGGACGAATCTCGTCTTATCTCTTTTTTTATTTATCTTTTGTATTAATCTTTTTATTGATTTATTTGATTTATTTTTTTTAATCTATCAAATAAAATTGATATAGTAACTTTCTTCATCCTATCCCGAGTTTCTGATATTTTTATACGTTCATTTTTCTCTATTTCGTCGGCTTCGTCCTCTCTTTTTTCCTTGTCTTCGTCCTTAGGATCAAAAGAAATTTGAAATTTCTTTTCTAAATCTATACCTACCAAATCGCTAAAAATACTTAAAAAATCTCTAAGAATGAAATTCACCGTTTCGGAGATATCAAAAAGGGAAAAAAATGTTATGTCTATTTGATCCACAAAAATTATCGAATACCTATTTGTTTTAAATATTTCCAAAGTAATTGGTTTACGTTTACATCTTCTAGCATGTATGGATTCTTTGATTAGATTCCGAGGAAAATCCGATTTTTGTGAGTAAAGTATTAAAGACACCTCTTCCGCTTTCGCTTCCGCTTTCGCTTCCGCTTTCGCATTTTCAAATTGATCATTTTTTATATATCGAAATGGACGATTCCATCGTTTACAGTCGAAAAGAAAAGTGACAAGCGGTTTTTCAAACCAAAAAAGATTTTGATCTTCTTTACTTTCTAATTCTTTACTTTCTAATTCCCCAAGTTCTTGTTCTTGATACCTATTAAGATAAGAGTCTTCGTAACCAAAGGAAAGGTTCTCTTCGGCAGATCCTTCTTCGTCCTGGTCGCTTTCTTTCTCATTTTCCTCGTTTTTGTTTTTGTTTTTGTTTTTGTTTTTCTTCGAGGTTTCCTTTTTTTCCTTGAGTTTTTTAGTAAAAATAGGTGAAGGCATTCTGCCTAAATAGTATATGCAAGTGATAAAAAAGAGAATACTAAAGATTCGAGCCATATAATATCTAAATTCAAAAAGAAAATACTTATTAAAGGAATTCTTTTGCTGTATCCAGAATAAGACTAATTGAACCCACTTAATAAAAAAAATGTGACCAATTAACCAACCAATAAAACTACTTGTTACAAATAAAATCTGGTTGTTGCATCGAAACATATAAATGTTGACTAATCTGGCTAGTGTTGAGCTTGGAAAAACGAAATGGTTGAATAATTGAAAAATAAAATTATTCAGGAATATACATTGAATGTTGAAATTACGTATTGAAGTAGTAGATCCATAATCTAAAAAGTTCTTATTATTGTTCCAGAAGTGAAATAAAAGACATGGTAGAACTAGGACAGTTATTGTGTGAGGTTTGCTCAATGCTAAATGCAGAGGCGCATAATAGATTGATACAAACATCATAAGCTGTCCCATAATAAAACCGGTTGTTGCTGATATCTGCTTTTCAGTTCCTTCTTCCATAACCCAAGCTCGAAGAAGGAAGAGATAAGAGGGCCCTATGGAGAACGTGGTCATAAATCCATAATAGAGTCCAACTATAACAACGGAATTAATTATCCTCAATAAGGATAACAGATTATCTAATAGAAAACATTTTATTAAAATCATTTGAAACCCCTCCTTTTGGATTACAATTTATTGATTTTGATTATTATACGATGATTATTATACGATGATTATTATACGATGATTATTATACGATGATTATTATACGATGATTATTATACGATGATTTTTTAACTTTTATATAGACTCTATATGGAATAGACTCTAAATATATAGAAAGAAAAAGACCATAAATGACATCTCTTATGTCAATGATTCCAATTGGAATATAGATATAATATTTTATAAATTATATTATTTTATTATTATTATTTTATAATTTTCTAATATAATGTATAATAATTTTCTAATATAATGTATAATAATTTTCTAATATAATGTATAATGAAATAGAGCCGCTTTGAGGTTCCCTATGAAATGGGCATGGAACGGAGCCACTACGAAGAAGTTCCGGGAGTTACGAAGGAAGCTTCGGACTCATCTTGTTCGTGGGTTGAGAACGGTAGTTGAACTTTATGAGATCAAATCACCCGTTGTTCCTCAGTAGCTCAGTGGTAGAGCGGTTGGCTGTTAACTGACTGGTCGTAGGTTCGAATCCTACTT